GAGCCTCGAGCCAATAAAGACTGAGAAGATTGACTCAAGAAAGAATTGCATTCGGGGCTCCATTGTAAAATTAAGACCTAACCATGAATCGAGAGGCGATGGGAACGACGGAACCCGCGAATACATAGGATTCTATTGAAAATGAATCTTAATGATTTATTGGGCGGGATGGCGAAACGGACCAGGAGACAATCCATTTTTTGTTTATTCTGAGAGGTCGTGGATTAACCCTACAAATAAAATAAATATTGAAAGAGTAAATATTCGCCCGTGAAAGTTTTTCTATTATTTTATTGAATTTCCAAATTTTAAGGGATCCGATAGCATAATCATAAAAAAAAGATTCGTTATACCATTATAACAATACGATTCTATAACAAATAACAAAAACGACATTATCTAAAAATAGAAAAAATTATCTATAAATTTCAAATAGAAATTGAAAATAAAAATAGAATAATAGTTCTATCTATAAATAAAACTATAAATAAAAAAAAAATAAATAAAATATAAAAAAAAGATAGAAAATTTTCTAAATATAAAAATTTATAATAAAAATAAATAGATAAGGTAAACTCTCAAAAAATCCCACGATTCAATATAATATCAATAACTCCATGTAATCCATATTTTTTTAATCATTTCATTAGCGAGGAGCTGGATGAGAAGAAACTCTCATGTCCAGTTCTGTAGTAGAGATGGAATCGAAAACAACCATCAACTATAACCCCAAAAGAACCAGATTCCGTAAACAACATAGAGGAAGAATGAAAGGACTGTCTTATCGAGGCAATCATATTTGTTTCGGTAGATATGCCCTTCAGGCACTTGAGCCCGCTTGGATTACATCTAGACAAATAGAAGCGGGGCGTCGGGCAATGACACGAAATGCCCGGCGCGGTGGAAAAATATGGGTACGTATATTTCCCGACAAACCAGTTACCGTAAGACCTACGGAAACGCGTATGGGTTCGGGGAAAGGATCTCCCGAATATTGGGTAGCTGTCGTTAAACCAGGTAGAATACTTTATGAAATGAGCGGAGTAACAGAAAATATAGCCAAAAAAGCTATTTCAATCGCAGCATCCAAAATGCCTATACAAACTCAATTCATTATTTCGGGATAGGAATATACAACCAAGGGGAACAAGGCCTTTGGGCTGAAAAAATCGCAAGTCTCTTTTTTTTTGTTTTGGACAAACAATATTTCTTTTTTTTTGCCCTTTGCATTGAAATAACAAATAACTAAAAAAAATGATATGATCCAATCCCAGACCAATTTGAATGTAGCAGATAACAGCGGAGCCCGAGAATTGATGTGTATTCGAATCATAGGGACTAGTAATCGCCGAGATGCTTATATCGGTGACGTTATTGTTGCTGTGATCAAGGAAGCAATACCAAATTCGCCTCTAGAAAGATCAGAAGTGATCAGAGCCGTAATTGTACGTACTTGTAAAGAGCTCAAACGCGACAACGGTATGATAATACGATATGATGACAATGCTGCAGTTGTCATTGACCAAGAAGGAAATCCAAAAGGAACTCGAATTTTTGGTGCGATCGCCCGAGAATTGAGACAATTAAATTTCACTAAAATAGTTTCATTAGCACCTGAAGTATTATAAGATATCAAGATTATAAGATATAAAGAGGGTTATAAGATATAAAGCATTATAAAATATAAGATGAAATAAAATATTTAAGACTAGACCACAATACAATATAGTTATTGTATTTGAATGAAATAAACAAATTCTACTATTTTCATTTTAATTAGTAGATTATGTTTCACGCATATACCTTTACGAAAAGGATTAATAATTAATTAAAAAAGAATATGTTGATTATATCAAAATTAGGAGGAAACCATAATTTTAGTTTATCATGGGTAGGGACACTATTGCTGACATAATAAACTCGATCCGAAATGCGGACATGGATAGAAAAGGAACCGTTCGAATAGCATCTACTAGCATCACCGAAAGCATTATTAAAATACTTTTACGAGAAGGTTTTATTGAAAATGTGAGAAAACACCAGGAAGGCAAGAAAAATTTTTTGGTTTTAACCCTACGACATAGAAAGAATCGAAAAGGGTCGTATAGAACTAATCTAAATTTAAAACAGATCAGTCGACCCGGTCTACGAATCTATTCTAACTATCAAAAAATTCCTAGAATTTTAGGCGGGATGGGGGTTGTAATTCTTTCCACTTCTCGGGGTATAATGACAGACCGGGGGGCTCGACTAAAAAGAATCGGTGGGGAAATCCTGTGTTATATATGGTAATCCTTCTAGATCTCCGGATTTTATCCGACTGAATATCCATATCTGAATTTTATCTGAACTTCCTATTTTATTTGTATTTGTGTTTGTGAAAAAAAAAGCGAAAGAGTGGGTTTCGAATAGAATTCCTCCTACATTAATTCCATTTCGTTGATACTTCAAGAAGGTTTTCAATGGAATGAAAGAAAGAACCGGATTCAGGAAAATTGAATTACTGAATTACTTTCTATGGGATGTTTCAGGTCCATTAGCACGTTCCAGGTTCATTTAGATAATGAGGATCCAGTTTTAGGTTTATGGTTCAAGAAAGATCCAACGTAGTTTTGTTTTATATGTCTACCACCGGGGGATAGACTTAAACTGGAAATAAATCATTATGACATTATGATTCGGCCAAAGGACGTCTAATTTATAGACTCCGCAACAAAAATTCGAACGATTAAGTAGTTTTTTCAACTTCAACATTCCGATACAATTCAAGATTTCTAAATTGAAAGAAACTTATTTTCTTCAAAAAGATATGTATATTCAAAAATTAAGGAATGGCAAATATGAAAATAAGGGCCTCTGTTCGTAAAATTTGTGAAAAATGCCGACTAATACGTAGACGGGGGCGAATTATAGTAATTTGTTCCAACCCGAGACATAAACAAAGACAGGGATAATTTTTGGAAATGGGGACTCTCTAAAGGATCCGATGTACAAATAAAAATATAAAAATAAAGGATCCATTTTGACCTGAAATGGATATATCCATAGACCTTTAACTTATATTTATGAGATGATAAAATATGGCAAAACCTTTACCAAGAATTGGTTTACGCAAAAATGGACGTATTGGTTCGCGTAAGAATACACGGAAAATACTAAAAGGAGTTATTCATGTTCAAGCAAGTTTTAACAATACTATTGTGACTGTTACAGATGTGCGGGGTCGGGTCATCTCTTGGTCCTCCGCCGGCACTTGTGGATTCAGGGGCACAAGGAAAGGGACGCCTTTTGCTGCCCAAACCGCGGCAGGAAATGCTATTCGGACAGTAGTGGATCAAGGTATGCAACGAGCGGAAGTCATGATAAAAGGTCCTGGGCTGGGAAGAGATGCGGCATTAAGAGCTATTCGTAGAAGCGGTATAGTATTAAGTTTCGTTCGGGATGTAACCCCTATGCCACATAATGGCTGCCGGCCCCCTAAAAAAAGACGGGTGTAAAAATAAACATTGAAAAGATTTCAAGAGAAATAAAAAATTCAATGATAAAGAATATTTTTATGGTTCGAGAGAAAGTAACAATATCTACTCGGACACTACGGTGGAAGTGTATTGAATCAAGAATCGACAGTAAGCGTCTTTTTTATGGACGCTTTATTCTGTCTCCCCTTATGAAAGGCCAAGCCGACACAATAGGCATTGCGATGCGAAGAGCTTTACTTGGAGAAATAGAAGGAACATGTATCACACGTGCAAAATCTGAGAAAATACCACACGAATTTTCTACTATAGCAGGGATTCAAGAATCTGTACATGAAATTTTAATGAATTTGAAAGAAATTGTATTAAGAAGCAATTTGTATGGAACTCATGACGCGTCTATTTGTGTCAAGGGTCCTGGATATGTAACTGCTCAAAGCATCATTTTACCACCTTATGTAGAAATCATTGATAATACACAACATATCGCGAGCTTAACAGAACCAATTGATTTGTGTATTGGATTACAAATTGAGAAGAATCGCGGCTATCGTATAAAACCGCCAAATAACTTTCAAGACGGAAGTTATCCGATAAATGCGGTATTCATGCCTGTTCGAAATGCGAATCATAGTGTTCATTCTTATGGAAATGGGAATGAAAAGCAAGAGATACTTTTTCTCGAAATATGGACAAATGGGAGTTTAACTCCTAAAGAAGCGCTTTATGAAGCCTCCCGAAATTTGATTGATTTATTTATTCCTTTTTTACATATCGAAGAAGAAAACTTAGATTTAGAAAAAAATCAACACAAGGTTACTTTGCCCCTTTTTACTTTTCATGATAGGTTGGCTAAACTAAGACAAAATCAAAAAGAAATAGCATTGAACTATATTTTTATTGACCAATCAGAATTGACTCCTAAGATCTATAATTGCCTCAAAAGGTCCAATATACATACATTATCAGATCTTTTGAGTAACAGTCAAGAAGACCTTATGAAAATTGAGAACTTTCGCATAGAAGATGTAAAACATATATTGGACATTCTAGAAATAGAAAAGCATTTCGCAATTGATTTACCAAAGAATCTATTTTAAATCCATTGGAGTTTTATTTATTTTCATCTACTTTAGAAAAAAAAAGATAAAAAGAAAAATCCATTTTGAATCTTTAGTACAGTCCATATATTCGCGAAATAAATCAAAAATTTAATTGAATAGATGTTATCTAGGGAGAATTCACTTTAAAGCGACCGTTCCCTAGATAGACACGCCGTAATATTTTATTTTACAATTGAATCAATTTAAAAAAGACCTAAAGTTAAGGATTTATCAATAGGTAATGTTGCTCCAATACCTAACCAAAGGGCCACTATGGTACCAATCAAAAAGACGGTTGTCGCAACTGGACGACGAAATGGATTTTGGAATTTATTAACATTCTCTAAAAAAGGCACTGTTAATAATCCCGCGGGTACTGAAACCATTAAAAGAACGCCCAATAACTTATTGGGTACTGTAC